ATATTCACCGAAGAAGCTGAAACTATTTTAAGAGAAGCTATTCAGGAACAGATTGAACTCTTTCTACTTCAGGAACAAACATAAATGTAAAATGTAAATGGATCTTTTTTATTCTATTCTTAATTAAGAGAAATTATCGATAAATATTTCTGATTTGAATCATTCAAAAAAGGGCCTTTCTAATTAGAAAAAAAAATTAAAATAAAGTTCTTCTTTTTTTCTATTCTCTATCTAGAATAGATAGATAGAAATAAATTGCGTCCAATAGGATTTGAACCTATACCAAAGGTTTAGAAGACCTCTGTCCTATCCATTAGACAATGGACGCCCTTCATTCCTATTTTCACATTTTTTTTTCATAAAAATAAAAAATGATTAGACGGATTTAGGGAATACAATAAAAAAAATGATGCATATAAAAAAGGATAATGCATCTGTATATCATAATCATATGAAGTTAATAAATTATTATATTATTATATAGCGGGTAGCGGGAATCGAACCCGCATCGTTAGCTTGGAAGGCTAGGGGTTATAGTCGATGTTGGTTTATCATTTTTAACATCTCTAATTCAAAACCGAACATGATATTTTGATTTCATTCGGCTCCTTTATGGAAGATCTATGTATTCCCACCAGAGAAAAAATGAGATCCATAACATCTATGTCAGCTTTTTTTACGAATGCATCTAAAGCTACTTGCTTTTTAGATGATCCCTATAGAAGAGGGGGATTCTATCAAATCTTTCTAGTCTCTAGTCTAGTTACTTCGTTCCCTATTTCTTTTTTACTCGTGGGATCCTAAGGAAATACTTTTGTTTCTACCGAGCTGAAACAGGAAGCCGAGGGTTCTAGTAAACCAAAAACCTCATTTTATAGCTATTTGGCTTCAATATCCCCCCTTTTTTCAGCGAAAAAATTGAAGATTTAGTTACGATTGAAAGTTTTGTACTATCATCCATAGATCCTTTATTCATACTCATTTAATTGGAATAATTGAACCAATCAAAAAAATTATGCTTCTCGACTCCATAATCCAAAATTTTTATGAAAATTATGATTGACTTTTGGGTAGAAATCGCGAGAATGTATTTTCTTTCCTCAAATGTCCTATTGAGGGGTAAAGTCTTAAATCTTTTTAAGAAATAAAGTTTTTGATCGGAATATGAAATATGAAAAAAATGGAAAGACCCCTTAACTATTTAAGTTGTTAATAGAACGAATCACACTTTTACCACTAAACTATACCCGCTACATATTCATTATTGGATATGAATGGAACTTTTGTCCAACAAAGTAATCAGACGCAGTCAAGATAGCATCAGAATCATGAAAACTCCAGCATTAACACGTATTTTATTCCGCTGCGGCACGGGATTGAAAACTTAAAAAAAAATAGGTAAATACCAAAAAGTTTAGTTAAACTTAGATAGTGTACTAAAGTTTTAAGTATTTTTTTTTTTGAAACTTCCCTTCACTCGAACCACTCTAATTTCTAAATTCGGGTAAATAGGGCCTCAAACTTTCAAGCTTGTTCAAAGCAAAGGACAAGCAAATGATTTAAAGTCTCATTTTAGAAATATTTCTATTTTATATTTTTTCTCTTATAATATATATTTCTTTTATTTCTTAATACTTCCTTATTCTTAAGTAAATTATTAAGATTAATAGAATACTGAACTTCAATTTTCATTTATAATGAAATTTTTTTTTTCATTAATGAATTTACGAATTTTAGACTGAATAATTAGAAAAATAATTAGAAAATAAAGACGAAAAATAATAGTAAATAGACTAGTAATACTATTACTATATATTACTAGAAAAGAAAAAAGAAAAATTTTACTATAAATACTAAATATTATAATTTATTATAATATTTAGTATAATTTACTAGTAATTTACTATTTTATTATTTTTATTATAATAACTATATATACTATATATAATAGACTATATTAGACTATATCTAGATTAATAGAATAAATATATAATCTAGATATATAAAATTTATATATTTTAATCTTATATTATTTCTAATAATTAGGAATGGCAATGAAAATTATTCTTTTTTTTGTTTCAAAAACAATTTTTGTTAGTTGGAACAAAATAAGTACTGGCCCGGCCAGTACTTATACTTAACCAGGCCGGGGAAATGAACCTTTTATACAAAATAAAAGAATTAAGGTATTCTTTCTATTGAAGACATATGTTTTAAATCATTAAAGGAAAATAAAGATTGTTCTCAATCTTGACTTCATGCGGTAAATCACATGATAAATTTCCCATTTGGAATGGGAGAGATGGCTGAGTGGACTAAAGCGTCGGATTGCTAATCCGTTGTACGAATAATTCGTACCGAGGGTTCGAATCCCTTTCTCTCCGACCCCCTGATAACTTGATATTTTAGAATTAGAATAGATTTCTATTCTTTTATTTTATGAATCTTTTATCTTTCTCTAGCATTTATTTATACATTTACCTATGAAAAAAGAAAGAAAAAGTAAAAACCAATCTCATTTCTTTTTTTATTCTTCACGCCCAGGATTACGCCCCGGATCATTAGATAAGAATCCGAATATGAAGAGAGAAACAAAGAATATTACTACTGTGTAAACGAATAGTTTAAGAGTAAGCATTACAAATCTCCAAGATAAGATCATCTTTTTTAAGGAAATAGATCACCTATTTTACGACACACATTATACACTATTTTTATATGACGCTCTAAAGATGAAAAAAAAAAGTAAGTTTTTTTTTTTTTTGAAATTTATTTATTATTTATAATGTAATAAGATTCTTATTTTTTATTACCAAAGATTTCTTGCCATATCCATATCTATATCTATAATTAGGTATTTTATGGGATCTTATAAAGGAAATAAAGGTTAGAACAAAAAGAAGAAATAAGTTGATTAAAGATAAAGATCGTCGCCCCCTTTCCTTGTTCAAATGAAATTTCAATAGTTCAATAGTAAAGTATAAAATACCGGAATATTTTTTTTTTTATCGAATAAATTATGAATTGAATAGAGATTTCATTTTTATCGAAAACTTACAGCAGCTTGCCAAACAAAGGCTAATAGAAAAAATAGTAAAGGGATAACCGGCATAACGTCTACGATTGGATTGAAAAAGGCATAAGCCTCGGGTAATTTAGCGAAGAAAAAACTACTCGAATAAAGGATATAATTAATACAGATACAGATTAAACTAAAGATATTAAACATAACAAATATTTTTTTCTTGTTCTTAAAGATTCAAATGAAATTGAAATGAGAATAAATTATCAGATTGGATTGAGTTGTTTTTCTGAGGGAAAATAAAAAGGCATATAAAAGAAATAAATTCTTCTTTTTCTTTGACTTTTCCACAATCAAGAATCCTTCCTTACATTCTCCAATCAAATAAGAATAAAAGGGATTCTATTTTCATACAATATCTTAATTGAATTCTAAGTAATGATCAATTAATCTTATTTATTATAAATCTATTGTGTTGAATCCCAGCGACAACATGTCCGATATTTCTTTTGGTTGGTTATTGACCAATAACCAATATTTAGCTTAGTTTTTCTTAGACCAAATCAAAATGGGGCGTGGCCAAGCGGTAAGGCAACGGGTTTTGGTCCCGTTACTCGGAGGTTCGAATCCTTCCGTCCCAGATCGTTTGCATTAGAAACGAAAGATTCTTCTCTATTGAATTTTCATTCAAAAATTTTCTGTTTCATTTTGGATACAATGTTATCCAATCTGAATTCTAAGAATCTTTCTTAGAATCATATCTTTTTTTTTTAAGAAAAGGGGTCTCTTTTATGATGGACAATTCCGAAAGATCTGTTGAAGATATAAATAAGTTTGTTTAAAACTGATTTGTTTTTTTCATGTGATATTATAATATGGGAGAATTTTAAGTGAAATCCCTTCCGGATAAACATTTATTTTTCAGTTTATATTATTATTATGTATCGGTTCAACCAATGACTATTCATTATTCCATATTGAATCAATTGCATACGGTTCCAAATTAAAATAAAATGAGAGGGATGTTATGGTAAAACTTCGTTTGAAACGATGTGGTAGAAAGCAACGTGCGACTTGAAGGACATGTTGGCCGTGGATTCTTACATCCACCATTTTCTATACGAACGAAGATGCTTTTGTCTCGACATAGTTTGCTCTGCTAGGAACCTAATTTAATTTATCTTGGATTGCTAAATAAAGATACTAAAGGTATCTAAAGGTATAGCATATGATGGAGCTCGAGTAAAAATGATTGATTCATTTATCGGGGGAATAATCTAGGGTTAGTGACAATCAATAAGTTAGACCGACTTTGTAAATAGATTATCTATATCTAAATATATAGATAAATGGATAGGTTCAAATTTGTCGAAATTTTCAAACTGTTTCGATCAATAGTGTATCACAAAGGAATCAATCTTTCGTATGATTTTCCCTTTTTCGTAGAAATAACAAAAAACAAAAGGTATGTTGCTGCTTTTTTGAAAAGGAGTAAGGATCATCGAAGTAATGTATAAACCTAATGATTTCACAAAGTGCAAAGCAAAGACAACAAATTCCGGAACAAGAAAACACTATTTTCACTTGTCTCAACAATTGGATCAGAATGAGTAAAAAAAAAATAGATCCGAAAGGAGACAAAAAAATAGGTTAGAGACAGCTCAATAAATTCTAAGGATTTACTTTCGAACTCTTTCAAAACTATCCAACTTGAGTTAGGAGTACAAATGAAATTTCTTTTTTGTAAAGAAATAAAAAAAAAAAAAAGGCTCAAATTACAGTCTAATTCTTTATGGATCCATTTATCTTTATATCTATATTTATATATCTATATTTATATTATAGATATAAAGTAGATATAAAGATAAATTCTAGAAATTAGAATCATTTTTTTATTGAGCCGTATGAGGAGAAAACCTCCTATACGTTTCTAGGGGGCATTTTTGATCTACATCTATCCCAATGAGCCATCTATCGAATCGTTGCAATTGATGTTCGATCCCGAAGAGAAGGAAGAGATCTTCAAAAAGTGGGTTTTTATGATCCGATAAAGAAACAAACTTATTCAAATGTTCCTGCTATTTTAGATTTCCTTGAAAAAGGTGCTCAACCTACAGGAATTGTTTATTCTATTTTAAGGAAGGCGGAATTATTTAGAGAATTTCAAGTTTATTTTGATTTTTATGAATTATGAATAAAGTAAAAAAAGGATAGGGTAACTAGTACCTATTTTTTTTTCTTTTCTTGTTCTATTAATACTTATTTTATTCTTATTTTTTTCTTGCTTTTTGTTTGTGTAACCCCCCAAAAAGGGGGGTAATCTTTCTTATTTCTTATATTTGTATTGTAACTTTCTATTTTTTATTAAATAAAGCTGCTATTTTTCTATCTCTATTCCTTCTTTTTTTTCCGCTCAAAGTTATTATTTTTTTATTCTTTATTTTGCGCTAATCCAATACAAATTTTGATAAATTATAGATAGATTTGTTTTAGAAATTGTTTTATAAAGAGTCCATTCATATTGACAATGATGTCTTAAACAAATATAATTTGATCATATATATATATATAGAAATAGATCTTTTTATTCCCTATTGTATCTTTCCTTCACTTTAGGAAAATAGATGAGTTTGCTGGATTTTATTTTTATTTTGATCATATCTACACTTCATATTGATCCGGGTTGCTAACTCAACGGTAGAGTACTCGGCTTTTAATTGCGACTATGATCTTTTACACATTTGGATGAAGGAATTTGTCTAGACTTTTGGTATAGTTTATAAGACCGCGACTGATCCTGAAAGGTAATGAATGGAAAAAGAAGCATGTCGTAAAAAGAATCTAAAAAATAATAAGATAATTCTAGAAAAAGAATCTTTAGAGTACTCATAATAGAAATAGAACGGGAATTTTTCTTTTTCTAAAAATCTTTAAATTCAGTAAAGTATTTTGGGTCTAGTGAATAAATGGATAGAGCCCTATGGCTCCAATTTGAGTAATAAAAAAAAGCAACGAGCTTCCCTTCTTAATTTGAATGATTTCCCAATCGAATTACTAAATGTACGTTAAAAATAGATTAGTACCTTATGTGGAAAAAGGTTCTCTTGTGAATTGTGAGTGGAACATTGATTCTTTTTTTATTAATCCTAATTATTTTTTATTGTGGATTGGAGACGGGTGTGTATAAGAAATAGTATAGTGATAAAAAGTACTTTTTTCCAAAGTCAAAAGAGTGATTGGGTTGCTAAAATAAAAGATTTTTACCCTTTTCTTAGTTATTTTTTATTATTGTTATGCTTCTTATATGAAGAAGGAAAAGAAAACAAAATTGGATAGAAAGGAAAAATATCTGTAGATGGGGCTCTCTGTCTCCGGGGTATATATTCTTTATTTGTTCTTACTTTTCTATAATAAAATATTTTACTTCTTAATTTATCATTAAGTTTTTTACATCACAGTACAGTATAAAAATAAAAGTCTATAAAAGTATGTATTTTTTAAAGTAAAAATATAAACAGTGCATAGTCTATAATAATACTATATCTTATTATAGACTATATTATTCCCTATTATAGAATATATTACTAATTATGAGTATTAGAATTCTTTATTCTAGTTAAAAGTTTTTTATTCTCAATATTCTTTTAGAATAATAGAAACAATATAATACATACAACATACGCCGTTCTGACCATATTGCACTATGTATTATTTTATAACACAAGAATTGCTTCCATTTTTTGGTTACATTAGAAATGTATGTAAATGACAGAATTACAAGGATATTTTAGGTTTAAAAAAAATAGATTTTGTCAACAAAATTTCCTATATCCGCTACTCCTTCAGGAGTCTATTTACTCACTTGCTCATTTTCATAGCTTCAATAGTTTTCTTTTTTACGAACCCGCAGAAATTTTAGATTATGACAATAAATCTAGTTTAGTACTTGTGAAACGTTTAATTACTCGAATGTATCAACAGAAATCTTTGATTTATTCGGTGAATGATTCTAACCAAAATGGATTTTGGGGGCACAAGAATTCTTTTTCTTCTCATTTTTCTTCTCAAATGGTATCAGAAGGTTTTGGAGTTATTCTGGAAATTCCATTCTCGTCGCGATTAGTATTTTTCCTTGAAGAAAAAACAATACCAAAATCTCAGAATTTACGATCTATTCATTCAATATTTCCATTTTTAGAGGATAAATTATCACATTTAAATTATGTATCAGATCTCATAATACCCCATCCCATCCATCTGGAAATTTTGGTTCAAATTCTTCAATGTTGTATCAAAGATGTTCCTTCTTTGCATTTATTGCGATTGATTTTCCACAAATATCCTAATTTGACTAGTATCAGTACTTCAAAGAAATCCATTTACGTCTTTTCAAAAAGAAAGAAAAGATTTTTTTGGTTTCTACATAATTCTTATGTATATGAATACGAATATTTATTCCTGTTTATTCGCAAAAAGTC